TCGGAATAGTTCCTTTCATTCTTATACTACTCCATTTGAATGAAATCAAATCGGATTCAAATATTTCTTATTTTTTATCGACTCCTGCCAAAAAGAAAAATTTGAAGTAGAAGGTCATATTTTAATGAGTCTGCTTTTTTTTATGTTATTTTGTACTGTCCCATTCCTTTGTTTGTGGGATAATTTTCTCACGAGAGGTAATGAAAAGAATTATAGAATGGATTTTTCCCTATGCCTAGATCGCGGATAAATGGAAATTTTATTGATAAGACCTTTTCAATTGTAGCCAATATCTTATTGCGAATAATTCCGACCACTTCAGGAGAAAAAGAGGCATTTTCCTATTACAGAGATGGTGTGATTTGATTATCTTTTTATTTACCGCTTTTGGTCTTAGGAGAAAGAACGACGATTCGGGATAGAAAAGAAATTATTGAAAAAATCTACGCTTGTTGAAGGTGAAGTTTAGAGATAAAACAATTCCTTCTGTCGTGTATCCCCGATTAATGCAGCCTCAGATGCTTCGATTGCCGATTCTAGTATTGAGCAAAAGGTTACACCTATGGCTATGGGTTCTGTATTGCAGGTCAACCCCACTACACTAGTGCCAATAGGCGGCATAGGGGAAAAGGCGCTACGCCTAGGAATCAACAACACGAAAACTTTGTTAGAAATTGCCCCTTTTCCTTATCGGGATCGGGACTAAGAAGAATGGTTGGGATAACAAACATCCATCTCGTTCGTCCTTTGGATACCCTTAGAACCATCGAAGACTGTTGAAGTGATTAATTCCTGGAAATTAAGGGGCGTTGAGAACAAAGAAATTGTTGAAGTTTACAGTTTTATCTAGTACCAGTACCAACACGCGTGATGTTAAGAAAAGATCTTTTGCAGGAAGGTTGGCTATAGATTTCTTGTAAAAACATTAGCCCCACTCAGTTCATAATGAGAATAATACATGGAATCAAAAAAGATTGAAAGATTCTCATTATGCACATAAGGGAGGAGCCGTATGAGATGAAAATCTCATGTACGGTTCTGGAACGGAGAATTCTTTGAATCGAATGACGACCGTAACGGATGTCAGCTCAATCTGAAGGCAATTATGCGGAAGCTTTACAGAATTATTATGAAGCTATGCGACTAGAAATTGATCCCTATGATCGAAGCTATATACTCTATAACATAGGCCTTATCCACACAAGTAACGGAGAACATACAAAAGCTTTAGAGTATTATTTTCGGGCACTAGAACGAAACCCGTTCTTACCACAAGCTTTTAATAATATGGCTGTGATCTGTCATTACGTGCGACTATCTCTACTATAGAAAGAAAAAAAGGAAAAGAAAAAAAAAAAGGGGGGGAGGGGAAGAAAGAGCAAATACACTACTAAATACTAGAAAAAAAAATAAGATACTAGAAAAAAATAGGCTTTCTACATATGCATCGTGCAAAAAACGATTTTTATCAGCTGTAGCAAAGAAAAAAACTTCATAGAAGTCCAAGCCTAGATAGTTTATTCTATGGATAAAGGATCTAATTGATAGAGGAAGCACCGTAAAGACCAATTCGCGAGGTTTTGGGCCGATACCGATCCAATAAGAACTGCTTATTTATGTTATGATATGAGAAAAAAGTAAGGAATCCACTTATGTAATAAAGTCGATCCCCTAAGGTATTGAGCAGCGGTGTAGCATCAGATCCCAAAGACCGTAAGCTTTTCTTTCTTAGGAAGAAAAGACTCTTTCAAAGATTCTATATTCATTTTTATAGGAAAGCGAGATAGATACCTTTCAGAAAATTCTAACGATAGTGGAAATGCTTATATGTTATTCTTCTGACGGTGGGAGAAAAGATAAAAAAAATGAAAGCTGATTATTAATTTAATCAAAAGTCAAGTTTGAAACTCATGCTCATAGAATTAACCTCTTTTGGTTAACCCCCAAAAAAAGTATAAGGATAGATCTATGAGAAATCTCATTCAATTCGATTTCGATATAGTAGATTAAAAAAAAACTGGGACACCAAAAGAATTGATTGCCGAGCCGTATGAGGCGGGAAACTCTCAAGTACGGTTCTAAGGAAAGGAATTGACCCGCCTATTCCGACCGGGGAGAACAGGCCATTAGACAGGGAGATTCTGAAATTGCGGAGGCTTGGTTCAATCAAGCCGCCGAGTATTGGAAACAAGCTATTGCGCTTACTCCTGGTAATTATATTGAAGCGCAGAATTGGTTGAAGATCACGGGGCGTTTCAAATAAGAACTCTCTGTTTATTTATTTCTTTATAATTTAGATATCTATTTTCGTTTGTTATAGTTAATAATTAATTATTTGTTGTTGTTGGCCCCATCGGTAAAATAAAAAGGATCATTTCTCTGGGAAGAACCAATCAAAGAATTTCATTATATCCTTTCTAAGATTGTTCTATTTCGTCTGGTATTTCGTGCGGATAAACGATAGAGGGATAGGGGAAAGAATGTATTTTTTGCTCCTATT